GCACAAAAAAACTTTTTGAGTTTCCGGTAGAAAGAGATTTACCTAATGACAACGCTTTTAAGGCTGCCCAATATCCCTTCCCTTTCCAAATATTTTTACGAATACGCTTTTTTGATAGAGAAGTACGTTTTTTTGGAACTGCCATTTAAAAATTAAGAGGTTACTCGTTGTTATAGTTGGATGTGAAAGACATCTATTGGTCAAAACGAATATATTCATTATCTGGTTATTTTCTAGAGAATAATTAGATAATATAATATATATTATCTAGAGAAAACAAAAAAAAAATATATATATATAGAAAAAAAATATGCGAAAATCATACAAAATCTTACTATAAAAATATAATTAAATTTTTTTTTCTACATAAAATAGACCGAAGGATTTAAGAACCCTTTAAGAACCCATTGCCTACTGAAAAGCCTAATGAAAACTTTAATTTTTTCTATTAATTGGTCAAACTTGAGTAAAGAATACTTCGAAATTCCATTTTAAAATTCGAATCAAACTAGTAATTAAAGTAATGAATCCGTTAAAAGATACACGTTTTGTTAAAAAAAATCTTCGTTATTTTTTTATTAAATTTGATTTTATTTTACCCCCTTTTGATAATTACCCCCTTTTTTATAAATATAAAAATAAATCTTTAAATCTTATATAAAATAGAAAATGTTAGATATTATAGCGTTTCCTATAAATGTTTTTTTATTTAAACGGAAACTAATCAATCAGTTTCATACTGAAACAAGTTAATGATTTGGAACAAACTGACTAAAAAGCGAGATTTGTACAAAAATTGTACCTTAGTTAATCCTATGATTCATATCGATTCATATCAGATTTATTTTTAGTGTAATTTTTTATCATTACTTTATGAATATAAAGTGATTTAATAATAATGAAATTTTGTATTTTCGTTATTTTAAGAAAAATCTTAGTTAATAACTAAATTCGCTTTTTATGAGCAAGTAGGTCATATCATTTGCCCAATTGTAACTTCTTTATTTTAATATTTAATTTGGAAAGACCCAGATAATATATAAAATTCAAAAAATATCTTTAAGTTAGTACATCTCTTGATTTTTTTATTGACCCCTTTTGTTTTGAAATTGAAAGGGGGTAGGATCCGGTAAATCGGAAACAATCAATTAAGAATAAAAAACTTTTTTATGGAACAGACATATCAATATTCGTGGATAATACCTTTCCTTCCACTTCCAGTTCCTATGTTAATAGGAGCGGGACTTCTTCTTTTTCCGTCGGCAACAAAAAGTCTTCGTCGTATGTGGGCTTTTCAAAGTGTTTCTTTGTTAAGTATAGTCATGATTTTTTCGATCAATCTGTTTATTCAGCAAATAAATGGCAGTTCTATCTATCAATATGTATGGTCTTGGATCATTAATAATGATTTTTCTTTAGAATTCGGTTACTTGATCGACCCGCTTACTTCTATTATGTCAATATTAATCACTACTATTGGAATTATGGTTCTTATTTATAGTGATAATTATATGTCCTATGATCAAGGATATTTGAGATTTTATGCTTATATGAGTTTTTTCAGTACTTCTATGTTAGGATTAGTTACTAGTTCTAATTTGATACAAATTTATATTTTTTGGGAATTGGTAGGAATGTGTTCATATCTATTAATAGGGTTTTGGTTCACACGGCCTGTTGCTGCAAATGCTTGCCAAAAGGCATTTGTAACTAATCGTGTTGGGGATTTTGGTTTATTATTAGGAATTTTAGGTTTTTATTGGATAACAGGGAGTTTCGAATTTCGAGATTTATTCAAAATATTCAATAACTTGATTTCTAATAATCATAATGAAGTCAATTTTTTATTTGTTACTTTCTGTGCCGTTCTATTATTTTCCGGTGCGGTTGCTAAATCTGCACAATTTCCCCTTCATGTATGGTTACCGGATGCCATGGAGGGGCCTACTCCGATTTCGGCTCTTATACATGCTGCTACTATGGTAGCTGCGGGCATTTTTCTTGTAGCTCGGCTTATTCCTCTTTTCATAGTCATCCCTCACATAATGAATTTCATCTCTTTGGTAGGAGTAATAACAATATTATTCGGGGCTACTTTTGCCCTTGCTCAAAAAGACATTAAGAGAGGTTTAGCCTATTCCACAATGTCTCAATTGGGTTATATGATGTTAGCTCTAGGTATGGGGTCTTATCGAAGTGCTTTATTTCATTTGATTACTCATGCTTATTCGAAAGCATTATTATTTTTAGGATCCGGATCCGTTATTCATTCAATGGAAACTCTTGTTGGATATTCTCCAAATAAAAGTCAAAATATGGTTTATATGGGGGGTTTAACAAAACATATCCCAATTACCAAAACCGCTTTTTTATTAGGTACACTTTCTCTTTGTGGTATTCCGCCTCTTGCTTGTTTTTGGTCCAAAGATGAAATTCTTAATGATACTTGGTTGTATTCACCAATTTTAGCAATAATAGCTTGGTTTACAGCGGGATTAAC